GAATGACTAAAAATCCATAGAAACATTGGTCCTTCGGTCAAAATAAGCATAATTCTGAAGGAAGAAAAATCGTTCGATTTATGAAATACCTCGTTGTTTGAAAATTTGTTGGAGTCCGGTCGCGAGGTCTGAATAGTAGGTATGAATCATAGTTCAAATATTTCTTGATCTATTCCATATATTCCGTGCTCCAGATACTAGAATGAATATCCGACGAGGTAGAACCATCTCTATCGAGATGACAGACCTATTCTCTGTACTATCAATAGGATCAATTATAACAAGTCACACACTCATATTCCGGAAATACCGAAACAACGGAATTCCACGGTCGAACTACCAGAATGGCCTAGAAATCCGAGTCCTAAGTGATTCATTTTGGATTGAAAAGCTAGGACTTCATGGTTCTTATGGGACCTAACTCATTGAAATTCCATCCAGTAAAACGGAAGAATTATAAATCTCCAAAATAATAGATAGGAATATAGCAAATAGAGCCATTGCGACACCCATGAAGGGGGTAGTTCCCCATCCAGGAGCCACTTTACCATATTCCGAATTCAATGGTTTCAATAAATCCCCTGTAATAGTTCGTCTTGGCCCAGATCTAGAACTACCCTCAACGGTTTGTGTAGCCATAAATCCTATTGCATTGGTTGAGATCTGTTGACTTTGTATACTATTTCGTTGTAAATAAACGATCTTATCGTAGCGTAGATTGATCGTGGTCTTGAAATTATCTAATAATGGAAACAGCAACCCTAGTCGCCATCTCCATATCTGGTTCACTTGTAAGCTTTACTGGGTACGCCTTATATACCGCTTTTGGGCAACCCTCTCAACAACTAAGAGATCCATTCGAGGAACACGGGGACTAGTTGAAATAATGAACCTCCCATATTGGGGGGCTCATTACTTCAATTGAGATAATGAAAAATCATTTCATCTTTTTAGTCGGAACCTTAGGCGGGTCTCGAAAAAAGATAGCGAAAAAAATGATCCCTAAAGTCGAGACTAACAGGAATGTATAAACCAATGCTTCCATAGATTCGATCGTGGTTTACAATTATAGCTTCCACACCTATTCATTTGGGATCATTTCCCAGATAAAGAAAGGGCAAGAGTCAAAGAAAAGGCGATGATGAAAATCAAGATTTCTCCAATCCCTTATGTCAAATCAAAAAAAAAAAATCAAATAGAGGCGAAAGATACCAGAGCAATGTTGTATCAGACTACTTGTCTCTTTGTAGTTGGATCTCCAATTTTTTGGAATGCCCCAAATTCCACTTGAGCATCCAAATCTGGGTCAATACCAGCAAAAACATCTCTGAACAAGGTTCTAGCGCCATGCCAAATGTGTCCGAAAAAGAAGAGCAAAGCAAACGTAGCATGTCCAAAAGTGAACCAACCTCTTGGACTGCTACGAAAAACACCATCGGATTTCAAAGTAGCACGATCTAATTCAAAAATTTCACCCAATTGGGCACGTCTAGCATATTTTTTCACAGTAGCGGGATCACTATAACTGACTCCATTGAGTTCGCCACCATAGAACTCAACAGTTACACCTACCTGTTCGACACTATACTTTGATTCTGCCCTTCTAAAAGGAACATCGGCTCTCACAATTCCGTCTCCGTCTACCAAAACTACTGGAAATGTTTCAAAAAAAGTAGGCATACGACGTACAAAAAGCTCATGCCCTTCTTTATCTCTAAAGATGGGGTGTCCTAACCATCCAACAGCTATTCCATCCCCGTTATCCATTGAGCCTGCTCTGAATAATCCCCCTTTCGCCGGATTATTACCGATGTAATCATAAAAAGCTAATTTTTCGGGAATTTTAGACCAAGCTTCCGACAAACTCAGATTTTCGGCTAGCCCGGCACCAACCCTTCGATATATTTCTTGCTGGAAGTATCCCTGATCCCACTGATAACGAGTGGGACCAAATAATTCGATCGGGGTAGTTGCTGAACCATACCACATAGTTCCAGCAACAACGAAAGCTGCAAAAAAGACAGCAGCGATACTACTGGAAAGGACCGTTTCAATATTGCCCATACGTAATCCTTTGTATAGACGTTGGGGCGGGCGGACACTAAGATGGAATAGACCCGCTAATATGCCCAATGTCCCCGCTGCAATATGATGAGAGGCTATTCCTCCCGGAACAAAAGGATCAAAACCTTCCGCGCCCCACGCTGGATTTACAGATTGTACTTTTCCGGTTAGGCCATAAGGATCGGACACCCATATTCCAGGACCATACAAGCCTGTTACATGAAATGCGCCAAACCCAAAGCAAGCCACCCCTGAGAGAAATAAATGAATTCCAAAGATCTTGGGCAAATCCAAAGAGGGTTTTCCCGTACGTTCATCACAGAATATTTCTAGGTCCCAATACACCCAATGCCAGATAGCTGCTAAGAAGCACAAGCCAGAAAACACAATATGTGCCCCGGCCACACCTTCGTAACTCCAAATACCCGGATTCGTTATAGTTCCTCCTGTGATACTCCAACCACCCCATGAATTGTTTATTCCTAAACGAGTCATGAAAGGGATAACGAACATACCTTGTCTCCACATTGGATCAAGAACGGGGTCAGAGGGATCAAAAACTGCTAATTCGTATAAAGCCATCGAACCGGCCCAACCAGAAACTAGAGCTGTATGCATTATATGGACAGAAAGCAACCGACCGGGATCATTCAATACGACGGTATGAACACGATACCAAGGTAAACCCATGGAAATACCCCTTTATCAAAGAAAAAATAGACACTATGTAACTTTATCGCATTGGAAAAGACTATGCTATGGACCTCACCTTTTCAGTGGATTATCCCGAAGCAAGGGTTAATATTTATTCCGTTCCGTTGGTAATAATTGAACAATTCTGTTCGTGGGAACAAAGAGAAGCAGATCTATTCTATACCCAATAAGTACCAATACGCAATGGGGGCTGGTCCCATTTTTTGTGAGCGAATGCATAGATACTTGTTCATCATTCAAACGATCCATTCGTAAGAATTTTTCTTTCTTCATTCTGTCTTCCTCCATGAACCTTCGAATCTATGGATAAAATACGATAAACGGCAATATTATGAAGACAATAAACCCGTTGTTACGTTTCCACATCAAAGTGAAGTATAGTACTTAACCTCTTTTTCTTTAATTTAATGCCCATTGGTGTTCCAAAAGTACCTTTTCGGAGTCCTGGAGAGGAAGATGCAGTTTGGGTTGACGTATAGTGCGACTTGTCAGACATATTGGGTCATATGGGATTTCCCCGTTCTCTCCCCCGATGGAGATATCCTCTCTTTCGCGATTGATTGAACCATCAATAATTCGGAGCGTGAAGTGCAATTAGATCAATTTATTGGGGGATCCATATTATCAATTAGAAGAATTTATGGTTGGCTTGGACCAATAAAATGAAGTATATAGGCTCCGTTCAGAAAATACCAAATTGGTAATCTATGTATGATTACCACTCGTATCATAAATGATTCCTTTATACCATATGAGTGATCTCATACTGCCAATCAATGGAGTAATATGATGAATACATCATATATTGGGCGGAAGACATGAAACGAATTGAAAAAAAAAAAAAAGAAGTTGTAGCAAAAAGAAGTGGTACTGAGATTATTTGTCCTATATGTGCAAATAGAATTCGGGCAGATCTTTACCCGGAGTAGAGCATAAACCTAAAAGAATTGAAGAGGCCCATTCAGGAACAAGAAAATTACATCGTGATTTGGATCTCGATGAAACAATACATCAATGAGAGGTTAGTTCGATAAGTTCAGTGAATTCTAGGGAAGCAAGTCAAGTCAAAACTCATGTTTCTTGAGAAATGGAAGAAAAAGCCCCTTCGTTAGGAAAAACCCTGCTACGAAAAGAGAAAAGGGCTGGAATCGACACATTGATTCTTTTTTTGTTTCGCAATTTTTATTTTTTGAACCGTATGCATCCAAAGGTGCGTGTACGGTTCCTAAAGGATCCAATTTTGTCCTAATCAACCGACTTTATCGAGAAAGATTACTTTTTTTAGGCCAAGAGGTTGATAGCGAGATCTCGAATCAACTTGTTGGTCTCATGGTATATCTCAGCATAGAGGATGATACCAGGGATCTTTATTTGTTTATAAACTCTCCCGGCGGATGGGTAATACCAGGAATATCTATTTATGATACTATGCAATTTGTGCCACCAGATGTGCATACAATATGCATGGGATTAGCCGCTTCAATGGGATCTTTCATCCTGGTCGGAGGAGAAATTACCAAACGTCTAGCATTCCCTCACGCTTGGCGCCAATGAGTTTTTTATTTGAGAGAAAAAGAAGACTATGCCTTCGCCATATGGAATATAAATAATAAGTAATAATAGCATGGCACTTCGAGTTCGATATGAGCAAACCATTCTCGTTTTTTCATAACATGAGATTATGTATCGAGATAGTAGTATGAAACAAAGGTTATTTCCGATTTGATCTTATGTATCGGGGTTCCATTTCAGCGTCACAAACCTTTTTGCTTCCACACCAGAAGTCTCTTTCCGATATTTATGTTATGAAAGAGTATGAAAAAAAAAAAAAGATTCTTTTTTCCTTATTTGATCGGATCAAAAAGAAACTTTGGGATTGCTGAATCTCAGACGAGATAAATATATAAAGCAACGGAACCATCATAGTATTTTTTGACTCCTACGAAAGGAAGGATGGTAAATGGATCATTCAACGATCTGGGTCTGATGGATTCTATTTGTCTCTTTCTTCGATGGAAGGGAAAAAGAAATTCCATTGCAGAGCCGTATGCAATGCACAAAAGATGCCTGTACGGTTGTGCAATTCTATCTTTTTCTTCTTGTTTGTTATTCTTTATCCGCCCGATCATGCGAGATAGAGGAATTGTTTATTATGTTATATCATCAGGGTTATGATCCACCAACCTGCTAGTTCTTTTTATGAGGCACCCACAGGAGAATTTATCCTGGAAGCGGAAGAACTACTGAAACTCCGCGAAACCCTCACAAGGGTTTATGTACAAAGAACGGGCAATCCTTTATGGGTTGTATCCGAAGACATGGAAAGAGATGTTTTTATGTCAGCAGCAGAAGCCCAAGCTCATGGCATTGTTGATCTTGTAGCGGTCGAAAATACCGGGGATTTCGCATAAATCCGTGATTCCATTTCGAATCATAATTCGAATGAACCGTGATTTGATCTTTTATCTTCTTACCCGGGTAAAATAAAATAGTAAATGGAAGTAATTCATAATCATCCGGTTAGGATCGATCTAAACCAGCCCATTCTGTATACGATTCAGCATGCCAACTATTAAACAACTTATTAGAAACACAAGACAGCCAATCAGAAATGTCACGAAATCCCCAGCTCTTCGAGGATGTCCTCAGCGTCGAGGAACATGTACTAGGGTGTATGTGCGACTCGTTCAGATCATGAGTTAGAACAAATGAGACGATTTTTCCAGTCTCAATGACCAGTACCAATGAATGGGATAGAATGGAAATTCACTATCTAAAAATAAAGATCTATCATATACCTCTATTGTGTATGGAATTTATGGTTTCCATTGGTGCAAATCCAATCACCTCGATTTGAGATGAAAAGCAATTCTCCATTGGTAGCAAATGGTTATCCATTAAGCGGGGGAAATTATATTTAAGAAGCAGAAAGATTATGCTCCTACTCTTGCAAGAACGGACTAACAGGGTCAGCTACCTAGCCAACCTTCATAATTAAATGCCGTCACTGTATGAATAGATCTCATTGTGAAAAGACCTATTACTGGATAATTCATGGGTAGAGCCAAAGAGTGTGAACTGTACAAGTTACCAATAACATTGATTAAATGAGGGAAGGGGCTCCGGTGTATAGAGAGGGCCTCACCGTTTAAGAAGTAACCATAGAAACGATGGAAGCCACTATTTATTTATTTATCCATTTACATTTACTACCTATTTATTTTATACCTATTTTATACCAAATATCGGTAAAATTTCTTATTTTGAGGTGAAATAAATGCCTGGAAGAAATAAAAAATCGTGGTTGGGAAGGTCATAGTAGCAAAAGCCATTGGAATTTTTATTTTATACATCGGAAGAATCCGTTTTGTTATTAATAAACCAGGAGAGGGGAAAAGAATGACTGAAAGAAAAGAAATCGATTAGTTATTCATCAAAGTTTAATTTGATTCAATGACCAGAGTTAGACGAGGATATATAGCTCGGAGACGTCGAACAAAAATTCGTTTATTTGCATCAACCTTTCGAGGGGCCCATTCAAGACTTACTCGAACTACTACTCAACAGAAAATGAGAGCTTTGGTGTCCACTCATCGGGATAGAGGCAGGCGAAAGAGAGATTTTCGTCGTTTGTGGATCACTCGGATAAATGCAGTAACTCGTGAGAATAGGGTATCCTATAGTTATAGTCGATTAATACATGATCTGTACAAGAGGCAGTTGCTTCTTAATCGTAAAATACCTGCACAAATAGCTATATCAAATAGGAATTGTCTTTACATGATTTCCAATGAGATCATCAAATAAGGAGATTGGAAGGAATTCACCGGAATGATTTAAACGGAGTTCCCCGGAGAATGACCTCCGGGAAGGTAGAGTAGAAATTAATATGATAAGATAAGTAGTAGGAATGAACGAACACGTTTCAAAAAAAAACAGATTTCTTCTTCTCCCATTCTTTTTTTTATTCTATTACGACGCAACAATCAAATCTCTCGGCTTTTTCGAACAAAACATCAATCAATCTGATTTTGAATTCCAATTAGAGTTGTTTTGATTCAATTGAGGAGTAGGCCTATTTATTTCTGGTTCTAGGACCAGTAGTTCTAGGGATCGACTCGGTTTTCTCAAATTGTTTCTCATTATTAAGAAAAGGTAACGAAGATAAAATACGAGCTTGTTTTATAGCAATAGTAATTAATCGTTGTTGTTTCAAGGTCAATCTATTCACTCGTCTAGATAATATTTTTCCCTGTTCACTAATAAATTGACTAATTAAACTCATGTTTCTATAATCAATTCGATCCCCCGATCCAATTGGGGGCAAACGCCTACGAAAAGATCGCTTGGATTTACGAAAGAGTCGCTTGGATTTATCCATGGTTTATTCCTTATCTCTAAAATCCCATTTCTTCATTCATTTCGGATCCGACCGAAATAGGACTTGATTTGTTTATATATATATATAATTTCTTCCTGTTCCTTGGAAGGATGGTACACGTGTTCCGTTCGATCTATTTCTTTATCTCCCCATGAATCGTATGCTTGTAACAATAAGGACAGAATTTTCTCAATTCCAATCGACTAGGTGTATTGTGTCGATTCTTTTGAGTAATATATCTGGAAGTGCCTCGCGATTCTTTATTGAAATCATTTCGGACACAACTGGTACATTGCAAAATAACTATTCCTCTGACATCTTTACCCTTGGCCATGAACCTCCTTTGGATTCACTCAATTCTTCTATTTTCGATCCGAACCGAAGAAGAAGAAAGGAACGAAAAATAAATAGAAAATAGGTTGCTAACTCGAAATCCAATTATGAAAGATTTCGTTGCAATCAATAAAGTAATAAAATCATAAGTAATACAATTATTTCTAACTATTCATTATTCCTAATCCCAGCATTTCATTTACTATCTTATATGATCTCGAACAGCCTGCCCTAGACCCCCATTTCTATTTCTGTTCTACCTCTATTAATTCTATCCTGAACCCGAGTTTGACTGAGGTTCAATCCACTTTTATTCTTTCTCTTTCCTTCCTATCCTAAAGAACTGAAAAAAAAAGGGGGGGGGGGTTGGTCACAGAGAATTTCTCTAATCTTCTTCATTCATCCATTCCCATATCGATAACTAGAATGAAAAAAAGGGGAATACCAACGCATCTGGGAATAAACGATTGATCTCTATCAATAGACCTGCTAAAGACCCAAACCATAGAGTAGTTAGCACAGGTGCCACGGAGAGATATGTTTTTATATCTCGCATTGAAAATCCTCCTTCTTTATTGGAATACATATATGATCAGATGCATATGTAGTTAAAGATCACTTGTATTTGTATGCGGAATCCCTAACTAAAATGGATATGTACAATGATCCGGTAGATGAGATCCACTTGTACCTAAAACAGAAAAAGATGACCCCCTCTTCCTGAGCATTACCGATAAATATTAATTCTTTTATACGTTAGGTTTCATATGTATATAATTCTTTTATTATATGAGACCAAAAAGAAGAAATGGCAAGAGAAATTGTATATAGATAGAGGAAATAACGATGTGGAAAACAAGACAGGGATTCTCTACAATGACACTGTACAACAATTAAAAGGGATGTAGCGCAGTTTGGTAGCGCGTTTGTTTTGGGTACAAAATGTCACGGGTTCAAATCCTGTCATCCCTACCTATTATTTTTCCTATGGCCAGTAACGAGGGGTCAATTGAGATCGATGAAAATTGGACATAATCTTTTATTTTATGATACTATATGCAATGCATGCAAAATGTATTGGGGGTACAAAAAGAATCCTTTTCTTGACAGTCGTATCTGCTGTCATAAGAAAGCGCTCTTAGTTCAGTTCGGTAGAACGTGGGTCTCCAAAACCCGATGTCGTAGGTTCAAATCCTACAGAGCGTGATTCTGTTCTTGTAATGTCGAATCACAATAAAACAACTTCACTAACTTGAACTGCAACCTGAATTTGACCCCCTGCAGATTAAGGAGGAGGTCAATAAAAAAAAAAAGATGTTACTCAATCAAAGGTCCAACTGATCACCGCGTCTGTATTGTAAATATGCAGTTACGAATAATCCAGCCAAAGTAATAGGAATTAGACCTAAGACGATTCCAAATAGAAAAACTTCAATCATTTCAATTTATTTGAAAGAGGAGAAAAAGAGAGGTAATATCTATCCCTAAATATTAATCCCAATCTCTCATGAATCTCAATGACCAAGAATTGGCAATTGGCGCGGAAGGAACTATAGAATACCTGGAATCTCACAGAAATATTCATTTTTATGAATGAATTGTTCATTCAATTAATTTCAAATAAGTCGTATCTTGCTCAGACCAATCAATAGAGCTGGGGTTATAGTTGAAGCAGCCAGTAGAAAACCGAAATAACTAGTTATAGTAGGCATGAAGGAACTAAATGAGATACGTTCTTTTTTTTTATACATATATTTATAAAGCACTTACCTAAGTTTCCATTTTTGCGAGATACAAGGATAAGAAAAAATACCAATTGAAAGTTCTTGATTCATCAGTCATTATAGACGGCACAAACAAAGATAGAGTAACAGAAGTATCAAAAAAATAGATTCATCATCTGTGACATCTACTGATCCCGTGATTTCGAATCAACAGATTCAGTGAGCAACCCGTGAGTAAAGTAATAGTAATAAGAACTGTGTTGCGTAACTTCATTCAAAAATGAAATGATTTTGGATTTGAAAATAATTTCCATTTTGATCATTTCTTTTTTAATTGGATCTAATCCATTTTGGAACAAACGACCTGATAACACCTTTTACTTTACTTTAACTGGATTCAGTAGTAGGTTAGTTAATTGCACATAATATCTCGAATGAGAAGAAAAAAAGTATCCCACGATCTCTCAAAGAAATAAAACCTTTATTTCGAGTCTAACTCGATTTTAAAACTAGCAATTTTCATTCTCCCCTTAGGTTCTACATTCTGTCTTTCCATATCATAGAGTTCAGTCCCATCCTTGTAGCTAGGTCAAGAAGGAACCTTTGGATCTAATGCAGCAATGGTTGCATAACGAATATTGATTGTTACAACTATTGCTTGTTCGGTTTCTTTCATCGAATACTATCTACTACTGTACGACCAACCAATTACTTGAAATGAAAGGATTCGAACAAAAAAAGAAACTTTCTACAACCATGAAAATGGGGTTTCTAGGTTTTGCAT